TCATATCTAACTGATTCCTTGGTTCGGACCGAAGAAGTAATGTCACTCGATTATTATCAAACTGACTGCAAGATTTTTCTGTCCGTGAGGATCCCGCCAGAGCCAGAGCGCCTTCTACTTCTAATAGTAATAATAGTAATAGGCCATGAACTAGATCAGAATCGTTCTCGACGAATCCATAAGAAGTGATCCAATTTTTTTCATCGTGTCTGGATGAAGACCAAAGATCTTGAGCGACCGATCCGGCAGAACAACTCAAAAGATAAAGAAGTATCGTTAATTTCTTCATGCTCGTTCCAAGTTCGAAGTACCATTTGTACAAATAAGAATCCCCTCCCTTACATGATTTCTTCTTCATATAGATAGATATAGGATCTATGGGGCAATTACTTAGAAGTACATTTTGTGTAACAGCCCTTCCTATCTGATAGAAAAGGATCCCATGATCCTGAACCGATCTTATCTGGGATCGAAAATCCCAAGTTTTTCTATGAAGAGCTGATCTAATTGTATTAGTTTCTATAATGGATTTCTTCTGTGTAATACTAATTGATAGGGCCTCATTGATAAGTGCTACAAGATCTCGCGCATTGGAACCCATGGTTATGGACCCGAATCCGTTAGTATGGAACATCTTCTTTTCCAAGTGAAATCCTCTAGTATATGAAAGAATGAAAAAGTGCTTTCGTTGTTGTGGAAGAAGAAGCCTTCGTATCTTAATGCATGTATTGAATTTATTTGGAGCTATTAGAGCGGGATCCACTTTTTGGGGAATATGAGTCGAAGCAATAACAAGAATCTTTCCAGTGGAACATCTTTCACAATCCCTGGAGAGATAGTTCTCTAATAGATCGAGGGATAAGTAATTCGACTCATTCACATGCAGATCATGAATGTTTGGAATCCATATTATGCAAGGAGACATTGCTTTTGCTAATTCGAATTGAAGGGTGATATCAAATCGGTCTATTTTCGTCGTCATATACATAGTTAGCACATTCGTCATAGTTAGCAGCTCCGTATCAATATCAAGGTCATCATTACTATCATTACTATCATCAATATCGTCACTATCATCAATATCGATATCATCAATAGGATAACCTTTAGGCTTGTCATCCAGGAACTTGTTCGGAAATACCGTAATGAAAGGAACATAGGAGTTTGTCGCTAGGTATTTGACCAAACAGGATCGTCCAGTTCCTATAGAACCTATCACTAAAATACCTCTAGAAGGGGATAGGGCTAAGCGGAGCGAAAAGGGTTTTCCATGAGGAGATGGGGAATGAAAAATATTAGCCCCACACAAGGTTTGTGAATAAGTGATTGTATGATAATGAGCAAGGAATATCCGTCTTTCTGCTAAACAGGATCTATTGAACTCATAATTCATTAGATCCTTTTGATGAATGTCAACTAAGTATCGTAAGGAAATTGATCCCGGTTGTTCAATCATTTGATAACCAGAGTCATTCTTTGATAAATGATCACTATGAGTCAGACTCAATAGAATTTGATCAATCCTTTTTTCTGTCGTTAAGGTGGAGAACTGAACCAAGAATTCTCTTTCTTCATCATCAATCGAATCACTGTTCGCGATCCAGAATTCTATTTTATCATCAATCCAATCACCATTCACGTTTTTTCTTTTTCTTATCAATGAATAGATCTCTTTACTTGTACGACTTAGATGTCTCGTATTTCTCGAAAAAATGATTCGATTGATGGGATTTGGTATGATACTTACAAGATCGATGAGATTGATCTTCCAATATTTCTTCTTAGAACGTATTGATTTGACCCCATAAGCGGGACCACCACCCAATAGCATGTTGCCACCAGAAGCAGAACCCCGTATTTCTTCCAGAGAATCTCCTAATTGTTCCAGAACAACTAGAAAGAGATTCTTTAACCAGAAAGGATTCAGTTCAGATGTAGGATACCTATCCAGAAGTTTTCGAAATTCCATCATGTATGATGGAATCATCAAAGATTTGATCTTTTCTAACTCTGTCTGTAACTCACTAGAGGCTCGGGAAACAAAGAGAAGATGTATACGAACGAGATATCCAGCAACAAGAAGAAGGAAAAAGATGGAATAGAGGAACTCCCGAGCATTTGTTGATCTCAGATGTGCCCATATCAATGGAACGGGTGACTCATTATTTCGATGAATCATTTCTTCGGACAGAAGAAGATTCTGTAAACATTGACTCGAAATCTCACTTATCAGAGTCCATTGTGGAAGAATCTTCTGAGGAATTGGCCGTGATATATCTGATCCATGCATCATATCATGAAAAATGGATACAAATTTTTGACTACTACTCAGTATCGGCAATGGGTCTGAAATAGTATCTAAAAGGGTGAAATTGAGATATTTGCACCCTGTCGAAGTAAGGAACCATGGCATATATGTTTGGAACAGATTCCATTTTGAGAGATTTGAAAAAGCACTATCTCGTTGAAAGGTTCTATACATCTGCCCTTTCTCAACGCA